ATTCCTAGAGTCGAGACTAAGAGGAATGTATAAACCAATGCTTCCATAGATTCGATCGTGGTTTACAATTATAGCTTCCACACCTGCTCATTTGGGATCATTTCCCAGATAAAGAAAGGTCAAAGAAAAGGCGATGATTCAAAGCAATATTTCTCCGGTACCCTATGTTAAATCACAAAAATCAAATAGAGGCAAAAGAAAAGATACTAGAGCAATGTTGTATCAGACTACTTGTCTCTTTGTAGTTGGATCTCCAAGTTTTTGGAATGCTCCAAATTCCACTTGAGCATCCAAATCTGGGTCAATACCAGCAAAAACATCTCTGAACAAGGTTCTAGCACCATGCCAAATGTGTCCGAAAAAGAAGAGCAAAGCAAACGAAGCATGTCCAAAAGTAAACCAACCCCTTGGACTGCTACGAAAAACACCATCAGATTTCAAAGTAGCACGATCTAATTCAAAAATTTCACCCAATTGAGCACGTCTAGCATATTTTTTCACAGTAGCAGGATCACTATAACTGACTCCATTGAGTTCGCCACCATAGAACTCAACAGTTACACCTACTTGTTCGACACTATATTTCGATTCTGCCCTTCTAAAAGGAACATCGGCTCTCACAATTCCGTCTCCGTCTACTAAAACTACTGGAAATGTTTCAAAAAAAGTAGGCATACGACGTACAAAAAGCTCACGCCCTTCTTTATCTCTAAAGACGGGGTGTCCTAACCATCCAACAGCTATTCCATCCCCGTTGTCCATTGAGCCCGCTCTGAATAATCCCCCCTTTGCTGGATTATTGCCGATGTAATCATAAAAAGCTAATTTTTCGGGAATTTTAGACCAAGCTTCTGATAAACTTTGATTTTCGGCTAGCCCAGTGCCAACTCGCCGATATATTTCTTGCTGGAAGTATCCCTGATCCCATTGATAACGAGTAGGACCAAATAATTCGATCGGGGTAGTTGCTGAACCATACCACATAGTTCCAGCAACAACAAAAGCTGCAAAAAAGACAGCAGCGATACTACTGGAAAGGACAGTTTCAATATTGCCCATACGTAATCCTTTGTATAGACGTTGGGGCGGGCGGACACTAAGATGGAATAGACCCGCTAATATACCCAATGTCCCTGCTGCAATATGATGAGAGGCTATTCCTCCCGGAACAAAAGGATCAAACCCTTCCACGCCCCACGCGGGATTTACAGATTGTACTTTTCCAGTTAGTCCGTAAGGGTCGGATACCCATATTCCAGGACCATACAAGCCTGTTACATGAAATGCCCCAAACCCGAAGCAAGCCACCCCTGAGAGAAATAAATGAATTCCAAAGATCTTGGGCAAATCCAAAGAGGGTTTTCCTGTACGTTCATCACAGAAAATTTCTAGATCCCAATACACCCAATGCCAGATAGCTGCCAAGAAGCACAAGCCAGAAAACACAATATGTGCCCCGGCCACACCCTCGTAACTCCAAATACCCGGATTCGTTATAGTCCCTCCTGTGATACTCCAACCGCCCCATGAATTGGTTATTCCTAAACGAGTCATGAAGGGTATAACGAACATACCTTGTCTCCACATTGGATCAAGAACGGGGTCAGAGGGATCAAAAACTGCTAATTCATATAGAGCCATCGAGCCGGCCCAACCAGAAACTAGAGCTGTATGCATTATATGGACAGAAAGCAACCGACCGGGATCATTCAATACGACGGTATGAACACGATACCAAGGTAAACCCATGGAAATACCTCTTTATCAACGAAAAATAGACACTAGCTAACTTTATCGCATTGGACTATGCTATGGACCTCCCCCTTTCAATGGATTATCTCGGAGCAAGGTTTAATATTTATTCCAGTCTATTGGTAATGATGGAACAATTTTGTTCGTAGGAAGAAAGAGAAGCAGATCTATTCTATACCCGATAAGTACCAATACGCAATGGGGGGTTGGTCCCGGTTTCTATGAACGAATGCAAAGATACTTATTCATCATTCGAACGACCCATTCGTAATAATTTTCCTTTATTCATTCTGTCTTCCTCTATAAACTTTCCAATCTATGGATAAAATATGATAAACGGCAATATTCTGAATAAACCCATTGTTACGTTTCCACATCAAAGTGAAGTATAGTACTTAACCCCTTTATTCTTTCATTTAATGCCTATTGGTGTTCCAAAAGTGCCTTTTCGGACTCCTGGAGAGGAAGATGCTATTTGGGTTGACGTATAGTGCGACTTGTCAGACATATTGGGTCATATGGGATTCCTCCGTTCTCTCCCTCGATCGAGATATCCTCTGTTTCGCCCAAGAAAGATTGATTAAACCATCAATAATTTGGAGCGTGAAGTACAATTAGATCAATTTTTTTAGGGGATCAATATTCTCAATTAGAATAATTTATGGTTGGCTTGGTTGGACCAAAAAAATGAAGTATCCAGGCTCCGTTCACAAAATGCCCAATTGGTGATATATGTATGATTACCACTTTTATCATAACGGATTCCTATTTATATACCATATGAGCGATTGCAAACTGCCAATCAATCGAGTACGAGTAATATGATGAATACAATTTTTTTATATTTAGCGGACGACATGAAATGAATTGAAAAAAACAAAATAAGGAAATCGTAGCAAAAAGGGGTGGTATTGGGAGCATTTGTCCTATATGTACAAATCGGGCAGATCTTTACCCGGAGTAGAGCATAAACCTAAAAGAATTGAAGAGGCCCATTCAGGAACAAGAAAATAACATCGTGATTTGGGTCGAATCTCGATGAAACAATACATCAAGGAGAGGCTAGTTCGATAAGTTTAGTAAATTCTTTTTTATAGGGAAGCGAGCCAAAACTCATCTTTCTTGAAAAATATAAGAAACAGTCCCTTTGTTAGAAGTTAGAAAATTAGAAAAAGCCTCCTATGAAAAAGTGAAAAAGGAAAGGGGCTGGAATCGACATATTGCTTTTTTTTTTCGCAATTTTGATTTTTTGAACCGTATGCATCCAAAGGTGCATGTACGGTTCCTAAGGGATACAATTTTGTCCTAATCAACCGACTTCATCGAGAAAGATTACTTTTTTTAGGACAAGGGGTTGATAGCGAGATCTCGAATCAACTTATTGGTCTCATGGTATATCTCAGTATAGAGGATGATACCAGGGATCTGTATTTGTTTATAAACTCTCCTGGCGGATGGGTAATACCCGGAATAGCTATTTATGATACTATGCAATTTGTGCCACCAGATGTACATACAATCTGCATGGGATTAGCCGCTTCAATGGGATCTTTTATCCTCGTCGGAGGAGAAATTACCAAACGTCTAGCATTCCCTCACGCTTGGCGCCAATGAGTTTTTTATTTGAAAGAAAAGAGAAGACTATGCCTTCGCCATATGGAGAATAATAAGTAATAATAGCATGGCACTTCGAGTTTGATATGAGCAAACCTTTATTGTTTTTTCCTAACATGAGATTATGTATCGAGAGAGTAGTATGAGACAAAGGGTATTTCCGATTTGATTTTCTCTATCGGGGCCATTTCAGCGTCACAAACTTTTTTGTTTTCACACCAGAAGTCTCTTTACAATATTTATGTTATGAAAGAGTACGAAAATAAAAAAAAAAAGCAAGATTGTTTTTCCTTATTTGATCGGATCAGAAAGAAACTTTGGGATTGCTGAATCACAGACGAGATAAATATATAAAGCAACGGAACCATCATAGTATTTTTGAGCTCCTCCGAAACGAAAGGAAGGATGGTACATGGATCATTCAATGATCTGGGTCTGATAGATCCTATTTCTCTTTTTCTTCGACAGAAGGGAAAAGTCAATTCCATTGTAGAGCCGTATGCAATGCGCAAAAGATGCCTGTACGGTTGTTCAATTCTCTCTTTTTTTTGTCTTGTTATTCTTTATCTCTTCCCCCCATCGTGCGAGATAGAGGAACCATTCATTATGTTATATCATCAGGGTAATGATCCACCAACCCGCTAGTTCTTTTTATGAGGCACAAGCGGGAGAATTTCTCCTAGAAGCGGAAGAACTACTGAAACTTCGCGAAACCCTCACAAAGGTTTATGTACAAAGAACGGGCAACCCCTTATGGGTTGTATCCGAAGACATGGAAAGAGATGTTTTTATGTCAGCAACAGAAGCCCAAGCTCATGGAATTGTTGATCTTGTAGCGATCGAAAATAGCAGGAATTTCACGTAAATCCGTTGAACCTTGATTTGATATTTGATCTTCTTACCGGGATAAAATATTATATTTTTATTAAATGGAAGTAATTCTTAATCATCCGGTTAGGATCGATCTAAACCAGCTCATTCATTCTGTATACGATTCAGCATGCCAACTATTAAACAACTTATTAGAAACACAAGACAGCCAATCAGAAATGTCACGAAATCCCCCGCTCTTCGGGGATGTCCTCAGCGCCGAGGAACATGTACTAGGGTGTATGTGCGACTCGTTCAGATCATGAGCTGGAACAAAAGAAAAGAGACCCTTTTTCAGTATCAATGACCAGTACCAATGAATAGGATAGAATAGAAGAACTCCATTCACTATCTAAAAATAAAAGGATCTATCATATATCCCTATTGTGTATGAAATTTATGGTTTCCATTGGTGCAAATCCAATCAACTCAATTTGAGATGAGAAGCAATTCCCCATTGGTAGCAAATGCTTATCCATTAAGCGGGGGAAATTTTATTTAAGAAGCAAAAATATTATGCTCTCACTCTTACAGGAACGGACTAACAGGGTCAGCTACCTAGCCAACCCTCCAAATTGAATGCCGTTACTGTATGGGTAGATCTCATTGTGAAAAGACCTACTACTGGATAATTCATGGGTAGAGCCAAAGAGTGTGAACTGTACACGTTACCAATAACATTGATTAAATGAGGGAAGGAGCTCCGGTGTATAGAGAGGACCTCACCGTTTAAGAAGTAACCATAGAAACGATGGAACCCACTCTTTTTTTTTATCCATTTACAATTTACTTTACTATTTTTTTGATACCTAGTATCGATACAATTTCTTATTTTTAGGATAAATGCCCGTACAAAATCAAAAAAAAAATCGTGGTTAGGGAGGTTATAGTAGCCAAAGCCATTGGAATTTTTATTTTATACATTGGAAGAATAGGTTTTGTTATTAATAGACCAGGAGAGGGCAAAAGAATGACTGAAAGAAAAAAATCAATTAGTTATTCATCAAAGTTTAATTTGATTCAATGACCAGAATTAGACGAGGATATATAGCTCGGAGACGTAGAACAAAAATGCGTTTATTTGCATCAACTTTTAGAGGGGCTCATTCAAGGCTTACTCGAACTATTACTCAACAGAAAATGAGAGCTTTGGTTTCGGCTCATCGGGATAGGGGCAGGCAAAGGAGAGATTTTCGTCGTTTGTGGATCACTCGGATAAATGCAGTAATTCGTGAAAATGGGGTATCGAATAGTTATAGTAGATTAATAAACAATCTGTACAAGGGGCAGTTGTTTCTTAATCGTAAAATACTTGCACAAATAGCTATATCAAATAGGAATTGTCTTTACACGATTTCCAATGAGATCATCAAATAAGGAGATTGGAAGCACCGGAATGATTTCAACAGAGTTCCCCGGAGAATGAACTCCGGGAAGGTAGAGTAGAAATGAATATGAGAAAGTAATAAAAATGAACGAACACGTTTCAATAATAAAAATGGATTTCTTCTTCTTCTTCCCCGATTCTTTTTTTTTCTTATGACGCGACAATAAAATCGACAATAAAATATGGATTCTCATTTTTTTTTTCGAACAAAACATCAATCCGGGGTTGAGTTCGGATTGGAATTTTGATTCAATTGAGGAGTAGGCCTATTTATTTCTGGTTCTGGGACCCGCAGCTCTAGGGGTCGACTCGATTCTCTCAAATTGTTTCTCATTATTAAGAAAAGGTAACAAAGATAAAATACGAGCTTGTTTTATAGCAATAGTAATTAATCGTTGTTGTTTCAAGGTCAATCTATTCACTCGTCTAGATAATATTTTTCCTTGTTCACTTATAAATCGACTAATTAAACTCATGTTTCTATAATCAATTCGATCCCCCGATCCAATTGGGGGCAAACGCCTACGAAAAGATCGCTTGGATTTAAGAAAGGGTCGCTTGAATTTATCCATGGTTTATTCCTTATCTCTAAAATACTATTTATTAATTCTAATTCATTTTGGGTCCGACCGAAATAGGATTGGATTTGTTTATATTTATATATAATATAATTTATTTTATATATGATACATGTAATTTTGTCCTGTTCCTTGAAAGGATAGCGCACACGCGTTCTGTTCGATCTATTTCTTTATCTCCCCATGAATCGTATGCTTGTAACAATAGGGACAAAATTTTCTCAATTCCAATCGACTAGGCGTATTGTGTCGATTCTTTTGAGTAATATATCTGGAAATGCCCCGTGATTCTTTATTAACACCGTTTCGGACACAACTGGTACATTCCAAACTAACTCTTACTCTGACATCTTTACCCTTGGCCATGAACCCCCTTTGGGTTTTGGATTCACTCAACTCTTACATTTTCGAGCCGAAGCGAAGAAGAAGAAAGGAACAAAAAAAATGGAAGTTGCTAACGCTAACTCGAAATCCCATTATGAAAGATTTCGTTGCAATCAATAGAATAATAATAAGTAATACAATGATTTCTAACTATCAATTAGTTCTAATCCCAGTACATTATTTTTTTTAAGTATCTTGTATAATTTTAGTTCCTTAGACCCACATTTCCATTTCTGTTCTCCCTCTATTAATTCAAGCCTGAACCCGAGTTTTGGTGAGGTTGAATCCACTTTTATTCTTTCTCTTTCTTTCCTTATCCGAAAAGATAAAAAGAGGAGGAGAGGGATTAGTCATAGATAAATTATTGTATCTCTAATCTTCAACTAGAATGAAAAAAAAGGGAATGCCAACGCATCAGGGAATAAACGATTGATCTCGATCAATAGACCCGCTAAAGACCCGAACCATAGAGTACTTAGCACAGGTGCCACAGATAGATATGTTTTTATATCTCGCATTGAAAATCCTCCTTCTTTATTGTAATACATATATGATTGGATTTGTACGCGGAATCCCTAATAAAAATGGATATGTCCAAAGATCCGGTAAATTATATTGTTCCTTTTCTTAAAACAGAAAAAGACGTCCCCGTCTTCCTGAGCATTGCCAATAAATATTTATTTTTATTATACGTTGGGTTTCATATGCAGATAATTCTTTTATTATATGATATGGGACCAAAAAGAAGAAATGGCAAGATATATTGGATATCAATGGAGGAGATAACGATATGGAAAACAAGACAGGGATTCTCTACAATGACATTGTAGACCAATTGAAAGGGATGTGGCGCAGCTTGGTAGCGCGTTTGTTTTGGGTACAAAATGTCACGGGTTCAAATCCTGTCATCCCTAC